AAACAAATTCTTTGTATATACATTCGAACCACTGTTGGTCAGATTTCTCTTTATCGAGAAATCGAAGAAGCGATACAAGGGTTTTGCCAAGCTTCCTCAGTGGTACCTAATTTAATAGGAATCTAAGTTAAATAATTCTATGACATCGGTGTGAATTCTCAGATCCCTTTGGTTCAACTAGGACCATATTTCCTGAATTTCTACGCGAATCAAGTCGAGAAAAGGAAGTTTTCGAATCATTGACTTCAAATCCACTGTCGAACCCTACTCAGTAGAATATGGAGGTAGTTATGGCCGAAGGGGCCAATCTGGTCTTTCACAATAAAGTGATAGATGGAACTGGTATCAAACGACTTATTAGCAGATTAATAGATCACTTCGGAATGGCATATACATCACACATCTTGGATCAATTAAAGTCTCTGGGTTTCCAGCAAGCTACTGCTACATCCATTTCATTAGGAATTGATGATCTTTTAACAATACCCTCTAAGGGATGGCTAGTCCAAGATGCTGAACAACAAAGTTTTATTTTTGAAAAACACCACCATTATGGAAACGTACACGCGATAGAAAAATTACGCCAATCCATTGAAATATGGTATGCTACAAGTGAATATTTGCGACAAGAAATGAACCAAAATTTTAGGATGACAGAATCCTTTAATCCAGTTCATATAATGTCTTTCTCGGGAGCTAGGGGAAATGCATCTCAAGTACATCAATTAGTAGGTATGAGAGGATTAATGTCGGATCCACAAGGACAAATGATTGATTTACCCATTCAAAGCAATTTACGCGAAGGGCTGTCTTTAACAGAATATATCATTTCTTGCTATGGAGCCCGGAAAGGGGTTGTGGATACTGCTGTACGAACATCAGATGCTGGATATCTTACACGCAGACTTGTTGAAGTAGTTCAACACATTGTTGTACGTCGAACTGATTGTGGCACCACCCGAGGTATCCCTGTGAGTCCTCGAAATGGGATGATGTCGGACAGAATTTTTATCCAAACATTAATTGGTCGTGTATTAGCAGACAATATATATATGGGTCCGCGATGTATTGCCATTAGAAATCAAGATATTGGGATTGGGCTTGTCAATCGATTCATAACCTTTCGAACACAACCAATATCTATTCGAACTTCTTTTACTTGTAGAAGCACATCTTGGATCTGTCGATTATGTTATGGTCGGAGTTCCACTTATGGTGACCTGGTGGAATTGGGAGAAGCTGTAGGTATTATTGCGGGTCAATCCATTGGAGAACCGGGTACTCAACTAACATTAAGAACGTTTCATACGGGCGGAGTATTCACGGGGGGTACCGCAGAACATGTACGAGCTCCCTCTAATGGAAAAATTAAATTTAATGAGCATTTGGTTCATCCTACACGTACACGTCACGGGCATCCCGCTTTTCTATGTTATATAGACTTGGATGTAACTATTGAAAGTCAAGATATTATACAGAACGTGACTATTCCACCAAAAAGTTTTCTTTTAGTTCAAAATGACCAATATGTAGAATCAGAACAAGTGATTGCTGAAATTCGCGCGGGAACGTACACTTTGAATTTTACAGAGAGGGTTCGAAAACATATTTATTGCGATTCAGAAGGGGAAATGCACTGGAGTACCGATGTATACCATGCACCTGAATTTAGATATAGTAATGTCCATCTCTTACCAAAAACAAGCCATTTATGGATATTATCAGGGGATTCGTGCAGATCCAGTATAATCCCGTTTTCGCTACACAAGGATCAAGATCAAATGAACATTCATTCTCTTTCTGTCGAAAAAAGTTATATTTCGAATCCTTCAATAAAAAATAATCAAGTTAAACAGGTTAAACACAAATTCTTTAGTTTAGATCTTTCGGGTAAAAAAGAAGGGAGGATTTCTGATTATTCAGAACTTAATCGAATACTCTGTACTGGTCATTATAATTTCGTATATCCAGCTATTCCCCACAAGAATTTTGATTTATTGGCAAAGAAGCGAAGAAATCGATTTATCATGCCCTTCCAACCGATTCAAGAACGAGAGAACGGCCTAATGCCCCACTCCGATATCTCGATTGAAATACCTATAAATGGTATGTTCCGTGGAAATAGTATTTTTGCTTATTTTGATGATCCCCAATACCGAAGAAACTGTTCAGGAATTACTAAATATGGGGCTATCGGGGCGCATTCCATCGTCAAAAAAGAAGATTTAATTGAATATCGAGGAGTCAAAGAATTTAAGCCAAAATACCAAATGCAAGTAGATCGCTTTTTTTTCATTCCCGAGGAAGTCTATATTTTACCTGAATCTTCTTCCCTAATGGTACAAAATAATAGTATCATTGGAGTAGATACCCAAATCACTTTAAGTACAAGAAGTCGGGTAGGCGGGTTGGTCCGCCTAGAGCGAAAAAAAAAAAAAATGGAACTAAAAATTTTTTCTGGAGATATCCATTTTCCGGGAAAAACAGATAAAATATCTCGATATAGTGGTATCCTGATATCACCCGGACCAGTAAAAACAAATACGAAGGGATCAAAGGAATCAAAAAAAGTGAAAAATTGGCTCTATGTCCAACGGATCACACCTAGCAGGAAAAAGTATTTTGTTTTGGTTCGACCGGTAATCATATATGAAATAGCAGGCGGTATAAATTTAGAAACACTTTTCTACTCGGATCTATTGCAGGAAAAAGAGAATTTGAAACTTCAAGTTGTCAATTATATTCTTTATGGTTATGGAAATGATAAATCAATTCGGGGAATTTCCGACACAAGGATTCAATTAGTTCGTACTTGTTTAGTGTTGAATTGGGATCAAGAAAAAAAGAGTTCTTCTATCGAAGCGGCCCGGGCTTCTTTTGTTAAAATAAGTACAAATGGCCTAATTCGTGATTTCCTAAGAATCGACTTAGTGAAATCCCATTTTTTCTATATCAGCCGAAAAAGGAATGGTCCCTCAAGTTCAGGATCGATCTCTGATAATGGGTTAGATCACACTAACATTAATCCATTTTATTTCCTTTATTCCAAGGCACGGATTCAACAATCACTTAAAAAAAATAAAGGAACTTTTAGTACGTTATTGAGTAGAAATAGAAAAAAGGAATGTCAATCTTTGGGAATTTTGTCATCATCTAATTGTTTTGGAATAGATCTATTAAACGATATAAAATATCACAATGGAATAAACGAATCAACTAAAAGAGATCCTACAATTACAATTAGGAATTCCTTGGGCCCTTTAGGAACAGCCCTTCAAATCGCGAATTTTTATTCATTTTACCATGTACTAACGCATAATCAGATCTCGGTAACTAAATATTTGAAACTTGACAATTTCAAACAGATTTTTCAAATATTTAAATATTATTTAATGGATGAGAAACAGAGAATGGTTAATCTGGACCCATGCAATAACAGCGTTTCTCATCCATTCAAATTAAATTGGTATTTTCTCCATCAGAATTATCATTCTAATTATTGTGAATGTTTCTTCACAATAATTAATCTGGGACAGTTTATTTGTGAAAATGTATGTATAGCCAAAAATGGACCACACCTAAAATCAGGTCAAGTTATAATTGTTCACGTCGACTCTATAGGACTAAGATTGGCTAAGCCTTATTTGGCCACTACAGGAGCAACTGTTCATGGTCATTATGGAGAAATCCTTTATAAAGGAGATACATTAGTTACATTTATATATGAAAAATCGAGATCTGGTGATATAACGCAGGGTCTTCCAAAAGTGGAACAAGTATTAGAAGTGCGCTCAATTGATTCAATATCGATAAACCTAGAAAAGAGAGTTGGGGGTTGGAACGGGTGTATAACAAGAATTCTTGGAATTCCTTGGAGATTCTTGATCGGTGCTGAGCTAACTATAGTGCAAAGTCGTATCTCTTTGGTTAATAAAATTCAAAAGGTTTATCGATCCCAGGGGGTGCAAATCCATAATAGGCATATCGAAATTATTGTACGTCAAATAACATCAAAAGTCTTGGTTTCAGAAGATGGAATGTCTAATGTTTTTTCACCCGGGGAACAAATAGGATTGTTGCGAGCGGAACGGACGGGACGCGCTTTGGAAGAAGCGATCTGTTACCGAGCCATATTCTTGGGAATAACGAGAGCCTCGCTGAATACTCAAAGTTTCATAGCCGAGGCGAGTTTTCAGGAAACTGCTCGCGTTTTATCCAAAGCAGCTCTCCGCAGTCGTATTGATTGGTTGAAAGGTCTGAAAGAAAACGTTGTTCTCGGTGGTATGATACCCGTTGGTACCGGATTCAGAGGATTAGTGCACCGCTCAAAGCAACGTAAGAACATTTCTTTAAAAAAACAAAAAAACAATTTATTCGAAGGGGAAATAAGAGATATTTTATTCCACCACAGAAAGTTATTTGATTTTTGCATTTCAAAAAATTTCTATGATACATCAGAACAAGCGTTTATAGGATTGAATGATTTCTAAGATCCGTACTTTGAATTTTTTGCGGTCCTGTGATTTGTTACATTTACATGTAATTTGTTAATAGTAATAAAAAATAGCAAAGAAATTAATCGCTTGGATCGTGTATCAAGGCCCAACTCCGAGAAAAGAGAAGGTTCCATCGGAACAATTATTTATTTAAGGGTACCTCGTCTCCCCTTTTTTCTTTGAAAAAAAAAAAAGAGAGGAAGTGTGGGGAGAAATGATAAGAAAATATTGGAACATTAATTTGGACGAAATGCTGGAAGCAGGAGTTCATTTTGGTCATGCTACCAGAAAATGGAATCCGAGAATGGCACCTTATATCTCGGCGAAGCGTAAAGGTATTCATATTACAAATCTTACTAGAACTGCTCGTTTTTTATCGGAAGCTTGTGATTTAGTTTTTGATGCAGCAAGTATGAGAAAACAATTCTTAATTGTTGGTACAAAAAAGAAAGCAGCTGATTCAGTAGCGCGGGCTGCAATAAGTGCTCGGTGTCATTATGTTAATAAAAAATGGCTCGGCGGTATTTTAACAAACTGGTCCACTACAGAAAAGAGACTTCAAAAATTCAGGGACTTGAGAATGGAACAAAAGACCGGAAGGCTGAACCGCCTTCCGAAAGGGGATGCGGTTCAATTGAAGAGACAGTTATCTCACTTGCAAACATATTTGGGCGGGATTCAATATATGACGGGGTTACCTGATATTGTAATAATCGTTGATCAGCAAGAAGAATATACGGCTCTTCGCGAATGTATCACTTTGGGAATTCCAACAATTTGTTTAATTGATACAAACAGCGACCCGGATCTCGCGGATATTTCGATTCCAGCGAATGATGACGCGATAGCTTCAATCCGATTTATTTTTAACAAATTAGTATTTGCAATTTGTGAGGGTCGTTCTAGCTATATACGAAATCTCTGATTAATAATAATAGAAAGAAACTATTTTGTGAATTCCATAGATTAATGGAATCTGGTACTCTATTTAATTTACTCTATTTCTGAATCGCACGAAAGAAATAAAAAAATAAGGCGGGGATATTATGTGATTAGTTCTTAATCCAAAATATACAATTCAAGCGGGCACGGACAAGTAAAAAAAAGATAGTATAGTGGAATCAAAATAATTTCTTAAAAAGTTTTCTTTCTTTCAGAGGATAATATGAATATTCTATCATGTTCCATCAAAATATTTAAAGGATTATATGATATATCCGGTGTGGAAGTAGGCCAGCATTTCTATTGGAAAATTGGGGGTTTCCAAGTTCATGCCCAAGTACTTATTACTTCTTGGGTTGTAATTGCTATTTTATTAGGTTCAGCTATTGTAGCTGTTCGAAACCCACAAACCGTTCCTACTGACGGTCAGAATTTCTTCGAATATGTCCTTGAATTTATTCGAGACGTGAGCAAAACTCAGATTGGAGAGGAATATGGTCCATGGGTTCCCTTTATTGGAACTCTGTTTCTATTTATTTTTGTTTCTAATTGGTCGGGGGCGCTTTTACCTTGGAAAATTATAAAGTTACCTCATGGAGAGTTAGCCGCACCTACGAATGATATAAATACTACGGTTGCTTTAGCTTTACTTACGTCAATAGCATATTTTTATGCGGGCCTTAGTAAAAAAGGATTGGGTTATTTCGGTAAATACATTCAACCAACTCCAATCCTTTTACCCATTAACATTTTAGAAGATTTCACAAAACCTTTATCACTTAGCTTTCGACTTTTCGGAAATATATTAGCGGATGAATTAGTAGTTGTTGTTCTTGTTTCTTTAGTACCTTTGGTGGTTCCTATACCTGTTATGTTTCTTGGATTATTTACAAGCGGTATTCAGGCTCTTATTTTTTCAACTTTAGCTGCGGCTTATATAGGTGAATCTATGGAGGGGCATCATTGAGTAAGTTTCAAAATAGTCTTCTTCGGTTTAATGCAAGGCAATGCATGTCTTGCTCAAGATAATCTACTTCGTAAACATAACTCTATACATAAATAGACAAAAAAGTCTATACGATCTAAAGCTAAAGAAATAGATTACGATATTTGGAATATTTTGGAATTAAAAAAAAGGAAAGAGATCTAAAAGATCTTTTTCCTAAAATTAAAATTTGCTTGACTCATTTATATCTGCTTCCAATGAATATTCGTTGTAGATTGGCTTGATTGTTTTGTTCATTTCATTCAACCCAATCTTAGGAGTCATAATCTGAATAAGAATTCTTGATTTTTTTTTAATCGCACATTGTAAATAAAAAAAAAAGGTTCTATAAAGCGATTCCCATTTCAGTCGGTTTTATTCAATCCAACGATTAACCAAAAGAAAAAAACTAAATTACATGAAGAACGTAAAACTTCTATCTATTTATATGCAATGATTCAGACTACTGAATTCGTCCATTTAGATTAGATTGATTGTACCGATTTTAGATAACGATAAATAAAAGGGAAAAGAAGAGTTTACAAAACATGAAAAAAGTGCGTTGTTTAGGTTTAGGAGGGTGGCATTAAAATAAACATATGTAATATATAATCTATGGAATCTGTCTAATGACTGTAAAATAAACCAACTTTTCTTTATAAAATAAATGTTTCTAAAAAATGATTTTAGAATCAAATTGAATTTGAGATACAAAGAGTTGGTTTACGTTATGGAAGAAGGGCGTGTATATGTAATATTAGGCTAGTTATATATGAGCAAATAGATATATCTAATCTTAATCTGTCCCGCGACTACCAAGAATTTTGATAGGTATTCCAATAAAAGCCTTTCTTTTCGTTTTTTCGTTTGAAACTGTGAAGTGAATAAAGAGATTAAATTAAGAATAAAGAAGGAAGAGTTCGAATTTAAAGAATGATTGATTCGGAACAAAGAAAGAAATAGAAAAACAAAAAGTTATATGAATTCACCAAGACTCTGTGGATAGAAACTCAAAAATTGATATCGAAGCAGTTCTGCTGATTCAATAATCTCATTACTTCAATTTTGAACTCTTAG